TTGACCGTTCAAGTATCAAAATTGCATGGAAAAAGTGGCAGGAAGAGAAACATATATATGGGGTATATATCAATCCATATTGAATTGTCGATACAGAAATGATAAAATCCAATTTGATTGGATCAAATACGGGTTTATAGGATAGGTAAGAAAGAAAATACTTTTTTGAGATAGCAAATGATATAATAATGAGATCCTAATCTCAAAACAAAAGGAAGGGGATATGGCGAAATCGGTAGACGCTACGGACTTAATTGGATTGAGCCTTGGTATGGAAACCTACTAAGTGAAGACTTTCAAATTCAGAGAAACCCTGGAATTAATAAAAATGGGCAATCCTGAGCCAAATCCTTGTTTTCTCAAAACAAGGGTTCAGAGAGCGAAAAAGAGGATAGGTGCAGAGACTCAATGGAAGCTGTTCTAACAAATGGAGTTGACCCCGTTGGTAGAAGAATTGAAACTTCAGAAAGGATGAAGGATAAACGTATCTATTGAATACTATTGATGATTAATAATGGCCCGAATCTGTATCTGGGTATTTTGTATATGAAAAATAGAAGAATTGGTGTTAATTGATTTCACATTGATAAAAGAATCGAATATTTATTAATCAAATCATTCACTCCACAGTCCGATAGATCTCTTAAAGAACTTATTATTCGGACGAGAATAAAGATAGAGTCCCGTTCTACATGTCAATACCGGCAACAATGAAACTTATAGTAAGAGGAAAATCCGTCGACTTTAAAAATCGTGAGGGTTCAAGTCCCTCTATCCCCAAAAAAATCCTATAATTGACTCCCAAAATATTTATCCTATCCGCTTTGTTCGTTAACGGTTCAAAATTCCTTTATCTTTCTAATTCTTTTAAAAATGTCTTTGGTCGTAAATGACTTTCTCTTCTCACATGTGATATAGAATATACATTCAAAAAATCCTTATTAGAATAATTCACAATCAATAGCAGTACGCATATTGATACTTACAAAGTCGTCTTTTTAAAGATCCAAGAGATTAGAGACTTGGAGAAAACTTTGTAATTTTCCCTTGTCCCTTTAATTGACATAGACCCCAGTCCCATAATAAAATGAGGATGGGATGCTACATTGGGAATGGTCGGGATAGCTCAGCTGGTAGAGCAGAGGACTGAAAATCCTCGTGTCACCAGTTCAAATCTGGTTCCTGGCACATGGTTAATTTCTATTGTATGAGGTCCTTTTTTCTTAGAAAAAGAATTGATATGAAGGGAGATACATATTGATTTCGAATCTGGATCATAATAGATACTTTTTTTATCTATCTTGAGCAGATATACCCCATCTATTTTATAGATGGGTAGAGTTTCTTAAATTAAATATTAAATAAATATAATAAATTCTAAATAAATTATCGAAAATAAAATTCTATCAAAAAGGATGTCAATACTTCATTTCATACCTATTTGAAAGATTCAATTAGTTGGTTCAAAGACAAAAAAAAAGTCGAAGTTGAATTAGACAAGATTCGGTTCAGATACAATACAAATCAACCGAATTCGATACCCTTTCATTGCTTTGTATTTTATTTCCTATTCGATTTTCTAATTCGTCCCGACGTGACTTTCTAGAACCGGTCTAAGGAATAGGCGCAAATTCATACGAAATAAATATCTTACAAATAATCCCAACGAATCACTAATTCTGTCTTTTTTTGTTAACCTATCCACAATTCCCTCCTACAAATTAAACTTCCATTATTCTGGTTAATGTTAATCTAGAACAGAAAGTACAATCCTTGAATCTCTGAAATTGTATAAGTGGAAATTGCTTTCTTATCATTCAATGAGCATCTTGTATTTCATAAAAATTGGGGGCAATATAATCCTTACGTAACGGCCATCCTATCCAACTTTCAGGCATTAAGATACGTTTCAAGCGTGGATGATTATCATAAGAGATTCCCAACATATCATAAGATTCTCGTTCTTGAAAATCCACACTTTTCCAAACCCAGAAAACAGACGGAATCCTAGGATTCCTTCTTGAGGCAAATACTTTTATGCATACCTCTTCTGGTTGATCCACACCATACTCTATTCTGGTAAGATGATACACACTAGCTAACAGTCCGCCAGGTGCTACATCATAGGCACATTGGGAGCGTAGATAATTGTAACCATATACATATAAAATGACAGCAATGGAATGCCAATCCTCGGGCTTTATTTGTAAAGCCTCGATTCCTTGATAATCAAAGCCTAAAGATCTATGAATTATCCCATGCTTCACCAGCCAAACAGACAAAGGACCCTGCATCTTTTTTATCTCCCGCATTTTTATTTAGAATATTTCACATTCTCGATCAAATTTATGAAGATTGACCCACTACTTGTTATTCTGTACCAAGGAGTCCTGTCTAATTCACTAATTCGCGAGAAGATACTGAACTCTTATATGTAAAAAAGGTTTCAGTAGGGATCTCTGACGTAGATGGCGGTTGATAAAGGAATCTTTGATCATAA